AAACTAATCCAATGAATCTACTCGTAACAAGTTCCTATATTATAAAATTTCTGGTAGAATCGGAAAGCATTAAGCACAAATAGGATACACACACCTTTTATTTGGAAATAGCAAAGGAATGCTTCTAATGGAACATGTAGAAATAGTAAGACCTATTGTTTGTTACCTTTCTTTCATAAGCAAAAGACGTCAAAATATACCATCAAGATAGATAACCATCTATCAGATACCTCTATTTTATTTGATCTAAGGCTTACGTCTTTCTTTCTGTGAAAGAATGGAATGGTAAGACACCACCACCATTATTACATACATTCTCTTTTTTGTAATCCCCTACACGGGCAAAGAATTTTTTTTTTCAACTTTTCTTTTTACTCTATAAAAAAGAGCCGCCCAACCATGTTGATTGAATGTTTGAGTACTCAAAGCCTCTCGTGAGTCCTTTCCACAACTTCTAAATTGATTTCCCATCAGCCTATTCTATTCAATCTAATTCCAGACAGAGTCAGTAGACACTATTTTAGTATTTAGTATAGGTAGTGTAAGATAATTAGGAAGTCTTGATAGTCTTTCGTGTAATCTCTTCTTCAATCCTAGGAGCAAAAATGGAGTGTCCTTTAGGAACCTTTGGATACTAAGATTTCCGACCTCTTACTTTCGTAGTTCTGAATCCCAGAATTGACTCTCACTATTTATTTGATTCAATTGATATCATAAATCAAATAAATGTCCGAATCAATCATTAACATTAATAAGTAAGGGTTACTTCATACCTATTGGTACCGGTTTGTACCGGTACCCAGAACCCAGATTTTGAGAAAAAAATTTACAGTTTTTTGTATAGAATTCTGGATTCTAAAAATCAAGTATCGACAGGCCTAGTCGTTTGCCTCTTCTTCTTGCGGGGCAAGAATTTGTCGAGTTAGATCAGCAGAATAAGAAATTTCAAGTCTTTTGTTGATCAGGCGACACCCGGATTTGAACTGGGGATAAAGGATTTGCAGTCCCCCGCCTTACCACTTGGCCATGCCGCCAAATCTGATCAAAAAAAATGGATAATATTTTTATCCATCCATATTCTATTACTAATTTTTTTTGGATCTTGAATCCCATTGTACTTATCCCTTTTCAAAAATTAATCCCTATTTTTTATTGGATCCAGTTTAGATTATTCTCTTCGATTGATTGTATCTCAAAAGACACACTGCTTAAAAACTTCCCTTCTCCTTCTATTGAAAAGAGAAAAAATAGATTTCCGGTCACAGACCTAAAAATTCAGGGCAAATTTGAACCATTAACTATTTTTACTTTAGAATTAGTGAACGGTTCTTAAATTTGTATCTCAAATTGTATTTCTTTAATGGTATAAGAAAATAAAATTGATTTATGACTAATCAGTATCAATTATTTTCAATAATAAATCCTTTTCAATTTCAATTATAACAAAATATATGTGTATATGTAAACCCCAGAACAGAAATTGTTACACAGATACCGAATTGGGTCTTTCTCTTATGTACATATCCCTATAGAGAATTATTTCAATTTTTCATTGAATATTTTGAATAGAAAATAGGAATTATGATATAGTGCGACCTGACTTCTGTTTCCACAAGTAAAATTACGATAAAAGATGCGATATGCGGATAGGTATATCGGCATGTACTTAATAAATACTACTCCTATTAAATACTACTCCTATTACTATTACGCAATTCAATCGTATTCTATCTATAAATTCTACTACCAAAAAGAATCCGCGAATTCTTTTTTGAACATTCAAGTGTGCTAAAAAAAGGAAATTCTATACTGCTCCTGATTATTCTGTTTTTATCTCATTCATAAAGAGCAGATTTAATCTTGAATCCATTTATTTTTTGGTACCCAATCTGATCGTAATATCATAATAATAGGTATGTATCAATTTTTATATTCTATACAAGACTCCATAAGTGGAAGTGATAGAATTCTTTTTCCAGGAATGTTTTATCAATTCATTTCCATTTGTACTTGTCGCAAATTCGAACTTGCGTCGAAAATGCTCTTCATTCCTCCGTCTTGTTTCCGTTCATACGTATGAAATACATTACATATTTTCATACGTATGAAATACATTACATATATGGAGTTGCCTGAAATTTCATGTGATTCAGTAAACAGAATGTACATTCCATCATTGCTAGATCGATCCGTATGGTTCGATGAATAGTGAGTCAATAATGGGATTTTTCGATAAACAGGAAACTTAAGATTAAGATGCTCCGGAATGGAAATGAGGGAATGTCCACAATACCTGGATTTAGTCAGATTCAATTTGAGGGATTTTGTAGATTCATTAATCAGGGCTTGACGGAAGAATTTCATAAATTTCCAAAAATTGAAGATCAAGAAATTGAATTTAAATTATTTGTGGAAACATATAAATTGGTAGAATCCTTGATAAAAGAAAGAGATGCTGTGTATGAATCACTCACATATTCTTCTGAATTATATGTACTCG